TCTTCTTTTTTCTTTTGATATTTCCGAACTCATAAAAATCGTGTTTAGAAATTGGATATGTAAAAATACAGAATTTGCAATTTCAGATTATACTTATACAGAAGACAAAACAAAGGAAAATGAGAAAAAGGAAGAGAACCAAACAAAAAGAGAAAAAGACAAAAGAGAAGAAAAGGTTCGGGTAGAACTAGCTGAAACCTGGGATAACATTTTTTTTGCTCAAATAATAAGAGGTAGTCTTTTAGTAATCCAATCAATTCTTAGAAAATATATTCTATTACCTTCATTAATAATAGCCAAAAATACTATTCGTATGTTATTATTTCAACTTCCCGAATGGTCCGAGGATTTAAAGGATTGGAAAAGAGAAATGCATGTGAAATGCACCTATAATGGAGTTCAATTATCAGAAACAGAATTCCCTAAAAACTGGTTAACGGACGGTATTCAAATAAAGATCTTATTTCCTTTTCGTCTAAAACCTTGGCACAAATCGAAGCTAAAATTTCTCCATAAAAATGAAATGAAAAAGAAAAGACAAAAAAATGATTTTTGTTTTTTAACAGTTTTTGGAATGGAAACTGAGTTTCCTTTTGGTTCTCCAAAAAAAGGACTTTCCCCTTTTGAACCTATCTTTCAAAAATTTAGAAAACAAATTCTAAAGTTTCAAAAAAATGGTTTTCTGGGTTTAACAATTTTAAAAGAAAAAATAAATAAACTTTCAAAATCAAAAAGCCCACTATTTGGATTTAGAGAAATATATGAATTGAGTGAAACTAAAAACGAAAAAGATTCGACAACCGTTACTCAAACGAGCCATAAAAGGTCCATTCCAACTACGGATTGGATAAATCATTCATTGAAAAAAAAAAAAATGAAAGATCTGAATGTCAGAACAAAGACAATCAGAAATCAAATAGAAAAAATTACAAAAGAAAAGAGAAAAGGTGTTATAATATCAAAGATAAATATTAGTCGTAACAAACTAAGTTCCAATGCTAAAAGCTTAAAATCATTAAAAAATATTTCGCGGATATTACAGCGAAGCAATGCTCAATTAGTGCATAAATCATCTTTTTTTACAAAAATTTTGATTGAAAGAATATATATAAATATTCTTCTAGTTATCATTAAGATTCTGAGGATTAATATACAGTTTTTTTTTGAATCAACAAGAAAAACTATTAATAAATACATTTACAACAATAAAGAAAATCCTAACAGAATTGATAAAACAAATAAAAATCAAATTCATTTTATTTCAATTATAAAAAAGTCATTTAATTATAGTAATGGTAGTCTTATTAATAATAATTTACATATTTTTTCTGACACAGCCTCTTTGTCACAAGCATATGTATTTTTTAAATTATCACAAACTCAAGTTATTAACTTATATAAATTACGATTTGTCCTTCAATATCACGAAGCATTTCCCTTTCTGAAAAATGAAATAAAAGGTTATTTTGGAGCCCAAGGATTATTTCAATCAAAATTAAAAGATACAAACTTTAGGTTTATAAATTCTGTAATGAATCAATGGAAAAACTGGTTAAAGAGCCATTATCAATATAAATATAATTTATCTCAAATTTACTGGTACAAATTAATGCCACAAAAACGGCGAATTGGAATCACTGAGCGAGGTATAGTTCAAAAAAAAGATTTAAACAAATGGAACTTATATAAAAAAGACCAAGTAATTCATTACGAAAAACAAAAAAGTTTTGAAATAGATTCATTACCGAACCAAAAACGAAAAGAAAAATTTCAAAAATACTATAAATTTAATCTTTTTTCGTATCAATTTATTAATTCTGAAGATAAGAAAGACTCATCCATTTATCGATTACCATTAAAAGTCAATAATAAGCAAGAAATTTCTTCTAATTACAAGACAAATAAAAAAAAAAGCAAAGTATTTGATATGTTGGGAGGTATCTCTATCAACAATTATCTAGGAAAAGATGATATTATCAATATGGAGAAAAACCCGGATAGAAAATATTTTGATTGGAGAATTTTCCATTTTTGTCTTAGAAAGAAGGCCAATATTGAGTCTTGGATCAATACTAGAACAAAAAACAATACTAAGACTGTAAATAATCTACATCAAATAATTGATAAATTTGATAATAAAGATCTTTTTTTTCTTACGATTTGCCCAAATCAAGAAGTTAATTCATCCAATAAAAAAAAAAAACCTTTTGATTGGATGGGAATGAATGACGATGACGAAATACTAAAAAATCCCATATCAAATTTAGAACTAGAACGTTGGTTCTTTCCAAAATTTGTGATACTTTACAACGTATATAAGAAAAAACCATGGGCAGTACCAATAAATTTACTTCTTTTCAATTTCAAGTTGAATGAAAATGCAAATATTAGTCACAATAAAAAGAAAAAAATCAACGGAAACAACAATAAAAATATTTTTATATCTCTATCATCAAATGAAAAAAAATCTATTGAATTAGAGAATCGAAACCATGAACAAAAAGAATCAAAAGACCAAGCGGATCTTAGATCAATTTTTGCAAATCGAGAAAAGGATGTTAAAGAAGAATATGCAGGATCAGACATGAAAAAAGGTAAATCCAAAAGGAATAAGGAAGCAAAACTTAATTTCTTCAAAAAAAGGTATTTAGGCTTTCAATTACGGTGGGATGGTTCTTTAAATAAAAAACTAATCAATAATATCAAAGTCTATTGTCTCTTGCTTAGACTGGCAAATCCACGAGAAATTTTTATATCCTCTATTCAAAGAGGGGAATTGAGTTTAGATATTCTGACAATTCAGAAAAATTTAATTTTTACAGAATTGATAAAAGGGGGAATATTGATTATCGAACCAACCCGTCTGTCGGTAAAAAATGATGGAAAATCTATTATGTATCAAACCATAAGTCCTTTATTGATTCATAAGAGCAAACAGCAAATTAATCAAAGATACAGAGAGCAAAATTTTGTTGATAAAAAGAATTTAGATGAATCTACTATTGAAAGACATCAAAAGATAACTGGAAATGGGGACAAAAATGATTATGATTTATTTGTTCTTGAAAACCTTTTATCCCCTAAACATCGTAGAGAATTGAGAATTCTAATTTCTTTGAATTCAAAAAATAAAAAAGATATTAATATAAATGCCAAAAATTTCAACGGTACTAGCGTAAAGAGCTGTGATCACATTGTAGATAAAAGCAAACATTTTGATAGTAGTGATAATAAAGATAGAAATAAATTAATTAAATTAAAGCTTTTTCTTTGGCCCAACTATCGATTAGAAGATTTAGCTTGTATAAATCGTTATTGGTTTGATACCAATAATGCCAGTCGATTTAGTATTATAAGGATACAGATATATCCACGATTGAAAATTCAGTAAAGGTATATTTGTCATATTAAAATGAACTAACATTATTATTTAATATCTCGTTATTTATTATTACTGATCAATAAAATTATCTTAAAATTAAAAAGAGAGGGGGATTTCATTTTATGGTAAAAACTTCATTCATTTCAATTATTTCACAAGACGACAAAGAAGAAAAGGAGGGATCCGTTGAATTTCAAATAATAAGTTTTACTAATAAGATACGAGGACTTACTTTCCATTTGAAATTGCATAGAAAAGACTATTTATCTCAAAGGGGTTTACGGAAACTTCTAGGAAAACGCCAACGACTATTGTCTTATTTGGCAAAGAAAAATAGAGTACGTTATAAAGAATTAATTGGCCGTTTAGATATTCGGGAATCAAAAATTCGTTAATTTGAAGAGTCTTTTTTTATTATTATTTTATTAGTTGATTTATCAGATCTTGAATTTTTATGAACTTCTTTTCGTTTTCAGTAATTCATGCAAGAATGAATCGAGGAAACCCCTATGAATGTACCGACAACAAAAAACGACTTCATGATAGTCAATATGGGTCCACAACACCCGTCAATGCATGGTGTTCTGCGACTCATACTTACTCTAGACGGGGAAGATGTTATTGACTGTGAACCTATATTAGGTTATTTACACAGAGGAATGGAAAAAATTGCGGAAAACCGAACAATTATACAATATTTGCCTTATGTAACACGTTGGGATTATTTAGCTACTATGTTCACAGAAGCAATAACAGTAAACGGACCAGAACATTTGGGAAATATTCAAGTACCTAAAAGAGCCAGTTATATCAGAGTAATTTTGTTGGAGTTGAGTCGTATAGCTTCTCATCTGTTATGGCTTGGCCCCTTTATGGCAGATATTGGTACACAGACTCCCTTCTTCTATATTTTTCGAGAAAGAGAGTTAATATATGATTTATTCGAAGCTGCCACCGGTATGAGAATGATGCATAATTTTTTCCGTATCGGAGGAGTAGCAGCTGATCTACCTTATGGTTGGTTAGATAAATGTTTGGATTTCTGCGATTATTTTTTAACAAGAGTTGCTGAATATCAAAAACTTATTACGCGTAATCCTATTTTTTTAGAACGAGTTGAAGGAATAGGTATTATTGGTACAGGGGAAGCAATAAATTGGGGTTTATCGGGACCTATGTTACGAGCTTCCGGCGTACAATGGGATCTTCGCAAAGTTGATCATTATGAGTGTTATGACGAATTTGATTGGGAAATCCAGTGGCAAAAAGAGGGGGATTCGTTAGCGCGTTATTTAGTCCGAATTGCTGAAATGACGGAATCCATAAAAATTATTCAACAGACTTTGGAAGGAATTCCGGGGGGACCTTATGAAAATTTAGAAATCCGATATTTTGATAAAGAAAGAGATCCCGATTGGAACCATTTTGACTACCGATTCATTAGTAAAAAAACTTCGCCTACGTTTGAATTGCCGAAACAAGAACTTTATATGAGAGTTGAAGCTCCAAAAGGAGAATTGGGAATTTTCCTGATAGGAGATCAAAGCGCTTTTCCTTGGAGATGGAAAATTCGCCCCCCGGGTTTTATCAATTTGCAAACTCTTCCTCAATTAGTTAAAAGAATGAAATTGGCTGATATTATGACAATACTAGGGAGTATAGATATCATTATGGGAGAAGTTGATCGTTAAAATGATAATTGAGACAACCGAAGTACAAGCTATCAATTCTTTTTCCGGATTGGAATCCTTAAACGAGGTCTATGGAATTTTGTGGATGCTTGTTCCTATTTTTATTCTTGTATTGGGAATCACGATAGGCATACTAGTAATTGTATGGTTAGAAAGAGAAATATCTGCAGGGATACAACAACGTATTGGACCTGAATATGCTGGTCCTTTGGGAGTTCTTCAAGCTTTAGCTGATGGGACAAAACTACTTTTTAAAGAAAATCTTTTTCCATCAAGAGGCGATACTCTTTTATTTAATATCGGGCCATCTATAGCAGTCATATCAACTTTATTAAGCTATTCAGTAATTCCTTTTGGTTATCACCTTGTTTTAGCGAATCTAAATATGGGTGTTTTTTTATGGATTGCTATTTCAAGTATTGCCCCCTTGGGGCTTCTTATGTCAGGATATGGATCAAATAATAAATATTCCTTTTTAGGTGGTTTGCGAGCTGCCGCTCAATCGATTAGTTATGAAATACCATTAACCCTCTGTGTATTATCCATATCTCTACGTGCGATTCGTTGAAAGAAAAGATTTTCTATATTTCTATTTATCTGTTTAGGAAAATAGAAAAATTAATTGACTAGATATCTTCCATTTTTTATTCATTATTTGGATTGATGAACTAAACTGGATAGTTATATGGGTGAAAGAAAACAGCTTCTAAATTTGCCGTAAAAAAATTGAAACTCATTTTCTATGTACAAGAGTAAAACAGAAATAAACAATAAACATAAGAAAACAATATTTTTTGCCCCAAGATTGGTTGATTAATCATCCGGGCTTGAAGCGGGCTCAAAAGAATCAACCTTATTGAGTTTTTACTATCATTTATATGTATTACCATAATGCTAACAGACGATTTTTTGAGCAAAAAAATAAGTAGATGGTTAGGAACACAAAAATACACAAAGGATTAGTAATAGAGATTGTTTTAATTATCAAAAAGGTATTTCCACATAATCGAAATAATAGAAAAAGAATATTACTTGGGGCTTTAAATTGGTAGAAATGATTCGGCAGTACTCCTCACAATTCCGATCTCGAGTATGCTCCCATCAACTGATTAAAAACTAACTATCAGGAACGAAATAATCCTTTCCTTTTTTTGAAGAAATAAGACTAGGAACAAAAAAAGAATCTAATTACAATAAAAAAAGATCTTTTTTTTTACTCTTTCTTTTCTTTTTCTATAGTCATATTTATATAAATCGATCATCGAAATTGAACTCATGCCATAATTCATCAACTAATGGAATGCCTAACCCTTATTCGTAATAGAAAAAATCTTTTCGTAATAAATAATAAAAAGAAAACGATGAGTTGAAATATCTATTGACACTTCTACAAGGAGTATTTTATTGAATTAATTATTTAAGTTATTGCTCAAAAAAGAAAAATTGAAATTCTTAAAAGATGAGATGAATTCAGACGTATTTTTTTTAATATTATAACAGACAGAATTTCATTGGTCGAATTTTGGAACATTCGATAGATTTTGTCCTATCTATCTTACAAATATATCAAGATAAAATAAGACGATATCCGTTCCTTAGATTTATTTATGGCCTTCGAGGAGCCGTATGAGATAAAAATCTCACGTACGGTTCTGAAATAGCGATGAGAACAGTGATGTTATCAACGACTATGATTATCTAACAGTTCAAGTACAGTTGATATAGTTGAGGCACAATCAAAATATGGCTTTTTGGGATGGAATTTGTGGCGCCAACCTATAGGGTTTATCATTTTTTTCATTTCTTCCCTAGCAGAATGTGAAAGATTACCTTTTGATTTGCCAGAAGCAGAAGAAGAATTAGTAGCAGGTTATCAAACCGAATATTCGGGTATCAAATTTGGTTTGTTTTATATTGCTTCCTATCTAAATTTATTAGTTTCTTCATTATTTGTAACAGTTCTTTACTTGGGTGGTTGGAATATCTCTATTCCGTACATATTTGTTCCTGAGTTTTTTGAAATAAAAAAGGTAGGTGGAGTCTTTGGAACAACAATGGATATCATTATTACATTGGTTAAAACATATCTATTTTTGTTCCTTTCTATCACAACAAGATGGACTTTACCTAGACTAAGAATGGACCAACTATTAAATCTTGGATGGAAATTTCTTTTACCTATTTCTCTCGGTAATCTATTAGTAACAACCTCTTTCCAACTCCTTTCGCTATAGAGTAATATTTTTCTATATTTACGACTTGACTCAAACAAGAGAACGAAACAAACATAAAATTATTCATAGAGATTTGCGATATGTTCCCCATGATAACTGGGTTCATGAATTATGGTCAACAAACTATACGAGCTGCAAGGTACATTGGTCAAAGTTTCACGATTACTTTATCCCACGCAAATCGTTTACCTGTAACTATTCAATATCCTTATGAAAAATTAATAACCTCGGAACGTTTTCGCGGTCGAATCCATTTTGAATTTGATAAATGCATTGCTTGTGAAGTATGTGTTCGTGTCTGTCCTATAAATCTACCTGTTGTCGATTGGAAATTGGAAACTGACATTCGAAAGAAGCGGTTACTTAATTACAGTATTGATTTTGGAATCTGTATATTTTGTGGTAACTGTGTTGAGTATTGTCCAACAAATTGTTTATCAATGACTGAAGAGTATGAGCTTTCTACTTATAATCGTCATGCATTGAATTATAATCAAATTGCTTTAGGTCGTTTACCAATGTCAGTAATTAACGATTATACAATTCGCACAATTTCGAATTCACCTCAAAAAAGTGGGCAAACCCCCTTTGATTTTTGATTAAAGAACAATTTATAATTACTAAATTTGATTTAAGAATAATATTGCGGCTTAATTTGAATTGAAAATCTCTTAATATAGCTATAATTTTTTTTTCTAAATTCAAATTAGAGTGTTGAATTATCTTTTTCGAGAAAGAATAAAGAATGAGATTAGTCCAACAGTTGTATTTCTGTAGTAATTTCCACATATCCCTTAGGGTTGAATTCAACTATAGAAACCCATTATAAATAAGATAAATAAGGTTTTCCTGGTCGGATCAACAAGGTCATGAAAAAATAACGAATTCGATTGTTTTATCTTTTATTTTACATACAATGGATTTATCTGAACCAATATATGATTTTCTTTTAGTCTTTCTGGGATTAGGTCTTATATTAGGAGGTCTCGGAGTGGTATTACTTACCAACCCAATTTATTCTGCTTTTTCATTGGGATTCCTTCTTGTTTGTATATCTTTATTCTACATTTTATCAAATTCTTATTTTGTAGCTGCTGCACAGCTTCTTATTTATGTAGGAGCTATAAATGTTTTAATTCTATTTGCTGTGATGTTCATGAATGGTTCAGAAGATTACAAAGATTTTAATCTTTGGACTGTTGGGAATGGGGTTACTTCTTTAGTTTGTACAAGTATTTTTGTTTTACTAATTACTATTATTCTGGATACGTCGTGGTACGGGATTATTTGGACTACAAAAGCAAACCAGATTATAGAGCAAGATTTGATAAGTAATAGTCAACAACTCGGAATTCATTTATCAACAGATTTTTTTCTTTCATTTGAATTCATTTCAATAATTCTGTTAGTTGCTTTGATAGGTGCGATTGCTGTGGCTCGTCAGTAATAAATCTTTAGAATTAGCAATCGTAATCAAAATTCAACTTTGTTCTAATTTATCACATCTATTTTCTTTACAATTCTATTTGAAAACGATTGATGTATAAATTCTTTTATTCGATCTATTTATTACCAATATATCTTTTTCTGTACTTGTGATAGTCTTATTCTAGGCAATCCAATATGTTGATGTTGAATTGTTGTTTATATTCAATTTATATTGAAATAAATCGAAAAGGAGTGAGTCGATGATGCTTGAACATGTGCTTGTTTTGAGTGCTTATTTATTTTCTATCGGCATTTATGGATTGATCACAAGTCGAAATATGGTTAGAGCTCTTATGTGTCTTGAACTTATATTGAATGCCATTAATATAAATTTCGTAATATTTTCAGACTTTTTTGATAGTCGCCAATTAAAAGGAAATATTTTCTCAATTTTTGTTATATCTATTGCAGCCGCTGAAGCAGCTATTGGTCCGGCTATAGTGTCGTCAATTTATCGTAATAGAAAATCAATCTCTATCAATCGATCAAATTTGTTAAATAAATAAGTAGTATTAATCATATAAAATAGAATATTCATCAATTTGAATTCACATATATGATATGTAACGTATCCAGGCTGTTTGGTAAAACGTAATGAATTAAAGTAAAGTATCTTAACTCTGTCTAATAAGCAATGCGAATGAGTCCACCCGGAATTAAATATAAAAAAATTCTGGTAAATCATTGATTCATCTGGTGTTTAAATATATGAATATGATTCGTTTAGAAATTTACTAGATCGAAAATTTATCACGTTCAAAAAAAATTATAGATCCAATGTCACATTCAGTAAAGATTTATGATACATGTATAGGGTGTACTCAATGTGTCCGGGCTTGTCCCACTGATGTATTAGAAATGATACCTTGGGACGGATGTAAAGCTAAGCAAATCGCTTCTGCTCCCAGAACAGAGGACTGTGTCGGTTGTAAGAGATGTGAATCCGCCTGTCCAACGGATTTCTTGAGTGTTCGAGTTTATTTATGGCATGAAACAACTCGAAGCATGGGTCTAGCGTATTGATACTTTCTAGAAAAGCCCACTTGAATACATTTGATTTTTTGTTTACCGCCAAAAACCCGTACTTGAAAAAAAAATATATTAAGTTTTCGAGCACGGGTTTTTTCTGGTCCAAATGTATCTTGTCTTTACCACGAATTCTTTTCCTTGGTTAACAATATTTGTAGTTTTACCGATATCCGCAGGTTCCTTAATTTTCTTTTTCCCTCATCGAGGAAATAAGGTAATTAGATGGTATACTATATGTATTTCTATCTTAGAACTCCTTTTAATGACCTATGCATTCTTTTATTATTTTCAATTGGACGATCCATTAATCCAATTAACAGAAGATTATAAATGGATCAATTGTTTTGATTTTTATTGGAGATTGGGAATAGATGGACTTTCGTTAGGGCCTATTTTACTGACAGGTTTTATAACCACTTTAGCTACTTTAGCGGCTTGGCCAGTTACTCGGGATTCCCGATTATTCCATTTTTTGATGTTAGCAATGTATAGTGGGCAAATAGGATTATTTTCTTCGCAGGATCTGCTACTTTTTTTCATTATGTGGGAGTTAGAATTAATTCCTGTTTATCTACTTCTATCTATGTGGGGGGGGAAGAAACGTCTGTATTCAGCTACAAAGTTTATATTGTATACTGCAGGAGGTTCCGTTTTTTTATTAATAGGAGCCTTAGGTATCGCTTTATATGCTTCCAATGAAGCAACATTCAATTTTGAAACATCAGCCAATCAATCATATCCTGTAGCTCTGGAAATACTATTCTATATTGGATTTCTTATTGCTTTTGCTGTCAAATCGCCGATTATACCTTTACATACATGGTTACCGGACACTCATGGAGAAGCACACTACAGTACTTGTATGCTTCTAGCCGGAATCTTATTAAAAATGGGAGCGTATGGATTGGTTCGGATCAATATGGAATTATTACCCCATGCCCATTCTACTTTTTCTCCTTGGTTGATAATAGTGGGCGCAATGCAAATAATCTATGCAGCTTCAACATCTTCTGGTCAACAAAATTTAAAAAAACGAATAGCCTATTCGTCTGTATCTCATATGGGTTTTATAATTGTAGGAATTTGCTCTATAAGTGAAATGGGACTCAATGGGGCCATTTTGCAAATAATATCACATGGGTTTATTGGCGCTGCACTTTTTTTCTTGGCGGGAACGAGTTATGATAGAATACGTCTTGTTTATCTTGACGAAATGGGTGGAATGGCTACCCTAATGCCAAAAATATTCACGATGTTCAGTATCTTATCACTAGCTTCCCTGGCCTTACCAGGCATGAGCGGTTTTTTTTCGGAATTAATAGTATTTTTGGGAATAATTACAGACCAAAAATACCTTTTAATGCCAAAAATACTAATTACTTTTGTAATGGCAGTTGGGATTATATTAACTCCTATTTATTTATTATCGATGTTACGTCAGATGTTCTATGGATACAAGCTGTTTAATGCCCCAAACTATTTTGATTCTGGACCCCGTGAGTTATTTGTTTTGATCTCTATACTTCTGCCTGTAATAAGTATTGGTATTTATCCGGATTTTGTTTTCTCATTATCAGTTGACAAGATTGACACTATTCTATCAAATTTTTTTTATAGGTAGTTTTTTATAAATAAAAAAAATTAAAAAGCATTCTTATGATTTTGAAGTTTTCAAAATCTTTGTACAATGAAAAAAATACTTTTTTTTTTCATTTTAAATTCAAAAATCAATTGAATTGTAACCAAATATGTGTGGCATTTGTGAGAACTTTTTGAATCAGGTAATGAAAGGATTCAAAAAGTTCTCAACAACTTATCCTAAGTTTCTTATATATATGCTAGGCTGTCTTATGGTTGTATTTGGTCTTTTTTTTTTCAATTCAATTAGATGTTAATTTAATATAATATAAAGGAACCATAACTATGTAGTCCTATTCCTAATAAATTAACCCCTAAATAGCATATCCAAATTATAACAAAACCGATAGAAGCGATAATTGCGGAATTTAAACCTTTAAAATTTTTATTTGTTCGAGTATGGAAATAAATGGCAAATATGGTCCAAGTAATAAATGCCCAAGTTTCTTTTGGGTCCCAACTCCAATATGATCCCCACGCTTCATTAGCCCAGACCGCTCCTGAAAGGATACCTATGGTTAACAAGATAAACCCTATACTAAGAATACGATAACCCCAATGATCTAATTGTTGAATCAATTGAAATCTGTAATAATTTCTCACAGAAAGAGTTGAAGTATTTCTTAAAATATTGACTCTTTCCGGTATATATTGGATCTCACCAAACGAAAATAAATGATTTAATAAATTTAAATTATTGCTTTTATCAACAATTCTTATGATTTTTTGAAATGTAATTACTAGCAGTGCTATTGATAATAATGATCCACATAAAAGAGCTGCATAGCCCAATACCATCATACTTACGTGCATCATTAACCACTGAGATTGGAGAGCTGGTACTAAGATTTCGGATTGATGCATGTTAATTAAAAAACCCGAAGTAGCAAAGCCTTGTATAAAAAAAGTACTTGTCGCGGTTATTACGCTTACAAAATTTTTATGTTTTTTAAAATATGGAACTATAGGAATAAGGGAAAAACCCCACGAAAGAAATATTAATGATTCATATAAATTACTTATTGGCAAATGCTCCGA